AACAGTCCTAGAAACCCAATTCTCCCACTTAGGCTTACAATGCTTTGGGATTTATAATATCAAAACTTATTAAGTTTCTTATATTATAATAAATAATAACGGCATAGATATTCTAATCTACTTCAATATTGAATACCAGAAAACTGTATGAATGTTGTATTTATTAACTTATATTATTATTAACGCGGGTATAGCTAATCTAGATCTCCGTCTTCTCTCTTCTTTTATTGCCCTCTTGTCCTGTCGTGTCGTTAATTGACAGTATGACTTAGGGCTCAATATAATTTGACCGAACAAATCATAGTTTGGTAAACCACCTTGAATCTACTGCGGAGTGAAGGATCTTGGATCCAACGCATAACCCTTTGGGAATCAGAAAGATAAAGACGAGAAAGACCAATGAAATCAAGTTTCAAGATTGTATAGTTTAATGGTAAAGTTTGATTACCATTAATCCTCAGAATAGTTAACGAGTTTTTCCCTTTTATTTATATCCTATGCATCACCTAAATCCTAAAGGCGGCTCTAGGCCTGAGTTATATTAAGTTAAGGTGGCCTTAGTTACCTATGGTATTTGTCTTATTACCTATTTCTAGTTGATTTATGAATGAAGGTGGCATAGGCCCCTATGGTCCAGTGGTTACGACCTCTCTCTTTCACGGAGAAAACGAGGGTTCAAGTCCCTCTGGGGGTATACCAAGACTAAAGACTATAGGAGTGGGATTTTCTATCAAGTGATCCGTATTTGTCAAGTCCTTCTATTAGTCTACTCAGAAGAGACTTTCTATTTTATATCAAATGTTATATTTGATTTCAAATGATATGTATTTGTCAAGTCTACTTGGGAGACGAAAGGAAGTTGATTATGGAACGTCTAAAATGAATTAGGCGTTGGGTCGATGCCCGAGTGGTTAATGGGGACGGACTGTAAATTCGTTGGCAATATGTCTACGCTGGTTCAAATCCAGCTCGGCCCAACAATTCGCCAATCTACTATCAGATGGTATAACCCTCTTGTTCTTAAGAAATACCTGATACAAGACAAGAGAATAAAAAAAAGAATCTAAATTTTCTGCTAGATCTCTTCTTATTTCCCTGGGATTGTAGTTCAATAGGCTAGAGCACCGCCCTGTCAAGGCGGATGTTACGGGTTCGAGCCCCGTCAGTCCCGACGGATCCAATAAGTACATCAATTCGCCTCTCCATTTTCTGTGAAATGAAGGGGCAGAGAGAATAATTGAATTCCGAAGGCGTTTCCCTCTTTTTTTTTTCAGGATTCTCTCGAAGAAAGAACACACCCTAAAATAAAATGAAAATAACTAAAATAGTGAAGTTGACAGAATATTTCATCTTTTCTGCCGCGACTCGTCTTTCTCATACTTCTTTGTTTTGTCTTCCAAAGAAAAGAGGATCACTAAAATTTAAAACCTAATTCCTGTCTTTTTCCACTTCGCTTGTATTGTTTGTTGGTGGGGTTTTGTAGTTAATGGAAACGGACGGGTTAGATTATACTTCATTTGATGGTTCTACAAGGAAGACCTAAGGCAGGTTATAGAAAAGAAAGAACAGAAAAGAAGGATAAATAAAGGAATTTTTGATTGGTCCGGGAATCCTATCTTGGATTCGGTATGGATAAAAGATCTTCATATGTTATATACTATTAATTCTCCACGACTAATTAATTTAATAGCTCAGATATTGTTATTCATGATATTGATCCGATTCAATATCATCGATAGGTAATGCATTCATTGAATTGACAGGTGAAAGATTTATCATCTCTATGGGATTAAATCCCGAGTTATTGTATTGTGAAATAAAAAAAAAACGATGAGATTATGGAAGTAAATATTCTTGCATTTATTGCTACTGCACTGTTCATTTTAGTTCCTACTGCTTTTCTACTTATAATTTACGTAAAAACAGTAAGTCAAAATAATTAATTAATTACTTTAAATGAAACTTGACTTCTGAATTCTTTGAAGAAATCAAAAGAAAAGTATTCTATTTTTGCTGAAATCAAGGGGCTATAATCGGCGATATTCTATGAGATCCGAGAGTATGGTAAGTAAGAAATTTCTTTCTTACTTACCATACTCTCTATTAGTGTTATAGTAGTGTATAAAGTTGTACTTGACTTTCTAATAAAAAGGGTATGCTATATTAGCTTCTATCTTCAATTCAATATATGTAGTTATTAATCCATATTTGGACTTGACGTAGGACCCAATCTTTTCTTTCATACATTTATATATATATATTTATATTCCAATTCCAATGAATCTGAAAACTTCCAATGAATCTGAAATAATTGTTTTACTGTTATAGAATACATTTCTCCACTAGAATCTAATGGAATTTCGAAATGAAGATATTTTTATTTTAAAATTATTTCAATTTCAATTTCAATAAAGAATGCGTTGCAGAACGATCTATAAAACAATTGATACCTTTTCATTTCTCAACTAAATTAGGAGTGCTTCTAAAGTCCACTTCTTCCCCATACTACGAGTGAAAGGGAAAAAGTAAAGACTACCATTAAAGCAGCCCAAGCGAGACTTACTATATCCATGTGAATTATGTCCCTTATCTCTATGATAGAATTATTCCATTATTGCTCACTAATAATAGTAGAATGAATGGTCCAGAGTCAAAAAGGGATTCTGGGCGAACACTATTGATGAATCAATCAAATAAAGGGATTTTAAAAATTCCTATATGATTTATAATCCGTACCCTTTCCCGATTGTCTCTCTGAAGGAGTTGGGATATAGTATATTATACTCTTGACGAGGGGTAAAAATTGTTTTGGGCTTTTTTTTTTTTTTTCTATAAAAGGTAAATTATCTATCCAATCTCAATCTAATAGTGATTGAATGCCTGAACACTCAGAGATTCTCGCGAGTCTATATATGTAGATTACAGTATAGAAAGTACTTTCCCAACTAGTAGTGGAATTCTCGGCCGGTTATCCAATGTAATTCAAGACCCAATCAATAGACATTACATTAGCAGTAGAAGAGAATCTGGAAGTCTTGCTTCGACCATTATAATCTTTCTTTGAATTTTAGATTCAAAGATTTCCAATCTTTTACAAAATCCCCAGAACATAAAAAAATAGCGGAACAGAATAAGAGATTTCGATTCGTTTGTTGATGAGGCGGCACCCGGATTTGAACTGGGGAAAAAGGATTTGCAGTCCCCCGCCTTACCACTCGGCCATGCCGCCAAAACGATACACAATAGGATAAAAATTTCCCTTTTTGAGTTGGATTAGTAAACTTGAGTTTATTGTACTTGCATCCCTTTTTAATCCTTTTTTCTAAATTTAGAAAAATTAGAAAAGAAACCGTTTTTCCCCTTTTGATTGTATTTGATCTGCCCCTTCGATTGATTGTATAGTATCTCAAAAGACAAAAACTTCCACTCACTTTTATATTGAAAAATCAAATGTATATTTTCACTCAAAAAGCCTAAATTTATGGGAACCATTAACTATTTATTGACTGACAATTCGTGAATTATTCTTGGATTTGAATATAAATTTTGGTTTGCCTAATGACATAAGAATAAGCAAAAATTTTTTGATACATACTTAATTTATTTTTTTAATCAAATTAATCAAAAATCCTTCTCAATTTCCATTATAACAAAAATTATAGGTATATGTAAACCCCAGAACGGATATTCTTATACAGATACCAAATTGGCTATTATGTTGCCTATAAATAAAGGGAATTCGTTGGAACAAAAAAAGGCCTGGCTGGGTATTGACCGGGCCAGGCCCAAAAGGCACTTCGAACAAAATAAAAGAAAGAAGGTGTTCTTTATTTATCTTTCTATTTGGATCTTTCGAGCATCTAAATTGAATTGCTAATTATATAATAACGATAAAGAATGTGAAAGAAATACTTTCTTTAATCCTTACTTGATGTGTAATGTAACATAGTAATTATCTTTTTCAATTGGGAGAGATGGCTGAGTGGACGAAAGCGGCGGATTGCTAATCCGTTGTACGAGTTATTCGTACCGAGGGTTCGAATCCCTCTCTTTCCGTTTCCGTTGATGAGTTTCCATTTTTTCTTTCAAATTTTGCAAACCCCTTTTTATTTTTTCCTTGTTAAATGTGTGGAATAGCTAAAAAAAAATCTTAAGAAAATTATAAAATCAAGCAATAAAAAACAAAAAAATTATTCTTCACGCCCAGGATTACGTCCTGGATCATTGGATAGGAATCCAAAGATGAAGAGAGAAACAAAGAATATTACTACTGTATAAACGAAAAGTTTGAGAGTAAGCATTACACAACCTCCAAGATCATTTTTTGAAAAAGAAAAACGAGAAAAGACAATAGATCCTCCATTTTTATATCACATATCCTATTTTGACACCAAGAAAAGAATTCTAGAAATAGAAAAGAATGTTCAGAAATTCAAATGAAGTTGAAATTTGTAATAAGAGTCTTTGATTACCACAAATCACTTTCATACCCAAATTAGATATTGTAAGGGACCCGAAGCTAATAAGGTATTTCGCCGTAAAAAGGATTAAAATCAGGAAATAGGGCGTCTCGTGGCTATCCGAGAATTTCAATGTTTGAATCGAAGGTTCATACTGTCAGACTTATTTGATCTTATCAATTGTTATAATTTTTCTCGAATAAATATGAATTTTCTAGGATAGTATTAAAGATCTTATCGAAAACTTACAGCAGCTTGCCAAACAAAGGCTAAAAGAAAAAAGAACAGGGGTATGACTGGCATAAAATCTACGATTGGATTCAAAAAAGCATAGGCTTCGGGCAATTTGGCCAAGAAAAGACTACTCGGATAAAGGGCAGAATTAAGACAGATCAAACTAAAGATATTAAGCATAACAGACATTTTTTTCGTCGAGATAATTGCATTTTGATTGAGTTATTGATATAAGGAAAAATGAAGTAAAGTAAGGTAGACACAAAATCCTTCTTTTTCCGCTCAATCAAAAATCCTCCGATTCTCAAAGGAGAATAGAAGAAATCATACTTTCATACAATATCTTAATTGAATTATATGTAATGATCAATAAATTCCATTGAATTAATTCTAGAGATACACATGCCAAAATCCTAGCACGAATCTATAATAGATTCTATAAAGAATAAAGATTTTCTATAGTTGGACTGGAATTGACGAACACTTAATACCAATATTATTCTTTAATAGTATAAGTATCCAATAAAAATAGAAATGGGGCGTAGCCAAGCGGTAAGGCAACGGGTTTTGGTCCCGCTATTCGGAGGTTCGAATCCTTCCGTCCCAGAGCATATCCATTGTATTCTAATACTTCTTTTTTGTTCAACAAGGTTCTGTTTCAAGGTTTGGATAGACTTTTTTTTATTCTTTGCGGAATCATATCTGACTTTTTCACAAACCAAACTAAATCGAGTTCAAATGACATGCAAAAGTAACTGAACCCTTTTGTGACCCATAGAAAATGGGGCATAGATCATAGTTGGAGAAAGATTACTTAACCTCAGGTTAAAAAAATATGAAAATACATATAAAACGAGGAAGTGCTTAGCCTATAGGTATGTATGGTTATCCTATTTCAGTGACAAGAGTGTTTCCATTTTTGTGAAAACTAAATTGCATCCCTAAAATATGAAAATTTAAATATTTAACAACGATATTTCTTTTTATTGTTCGATCTATTTAGCTTATTTGCTTTGCATCATTGACAATTCCATTTGAAAAGAAACGGAGATATTGCTTTTTTATGATAATAAAAAGGAGTAAAACTTGACTCAAAGAATGATGTAGAAGTAGAAAACTTTTTCAACTATCAAGATTTGTAATGATTCCTTCTAGGTTGGGAAGTTGAAAATGGTTAGTCTATCTTATTGAGTCACTTGAAGAGGCAGAGTCAAATAGAATTTATTTATTTTATTTGTGCGATTTCTGTTAGTTATGTTATTTCTATATTTGGATTTCTTAATATTTCTGTTAGATATTTTTTTGAGATAGAGATTTATAGAAAAATGTTCTATTCAGACAAAAAAAGACGGCATTTTGCTAAAATTTATTCAGAAAAATCTTTATTATCTGTGTAGATATTCTCTATTAAATATAAATAACTCTGTCTCTGTACCGATTGAACCAATGACTATTCATGATTCCATAATTGAATCAATTCCATACTGGTTCCAAATTAGAGGAATGTTATGGTAAAACTTCGTTTAAAACGATGTGGTAGAAAGCAACGTGCGACTTGAAGGACATGATCCGGTGTGGATTCTTCTTGTTACATCCACCATTTTATATAGGAATGAAGGTGCTCTTGGCTCGACGTCGTTTGTTCTATTCTACTAGAACCCTTCTTTTTTTATTGGGTTCTAATGTAAATAGTTCATGATGGAGCTCGAGTAGAAAGTATTTATTAATTTCTCAGGGGCAACGATCTAGGGTTAATGCCAATTAATAAATTGGAACAACTTCGTAAGTATATCTTCGATATAGAAATCGAAAGGATTCCATTCCAACAAATTTTCAAAATTGTTGGAACGGCTAAAACTTTTTCGATCGACAGTGTATCGCGCATGAATCAACCTCGGTATGATTCTTTGATAGAAAGAAATCCCAAAAGGGGTATGTTGCTACTATTTTGAAAGGATTAAGAAGCACCGAAGTAATGTCTAAACCCAATGATTTAAAACAAAAATAAAGGATCCCAGAACAAGGAAACACCACTTCAATTGTCTCACGGATCCAAATAAAGAATCCAAATAAATTTTAAACGAGACAAAAACGGTGGGTTAAAGACCACTCAATAAAAAAATATCTTAAAGAAAAATCTTTAATATATTTGAGAATTATTATTATTATATTATTGAACTTGAGTTATGAGTACAAATGATTTTTTTTTCAGCAACGCAGCTAAATAAAAATGACTATGAGTTAAATTGAAATTTGAAATTATATTATAGACTAATTCATTTTACAGATTTTCTATTTATTCTAATTCTAATTTTATCCATAGACAAAACATCATTTTTTCTCGAGCCGTACGAGGAGAAAACTTCCTATACGGTTCTAGGGGGGGGTTCTTTTTCATCTACATCTATCCCGATGAGCCGTCTATCGAATCGTTGCAATTGATGTTCGATCCCGAAGAGAAGGAAGAGATCTTCAGAAAGTGGGTTTTTATGATCCGATCAAGAATCAAACTTATTTAAACGTTCCCGCTATTCTCTATTTCCTTGAAAAAGGTGCTCAACCTACAGGAACTGTTCAGGATATTTTAAAAAAGGCAGAGGTTTTGCCCTAATCAAATGAAATTCAATTAAATTAAGGAAATAAAAAATAAGGGTAGGATAATGATTTCTATATCATTTTGGATATCTTTTCTATACTATGTTTTTTTATTTCCTTTTTTTCTTCTTCTATTCGTATCTAGTTATCATTGTTTTTATAGAATCCTTTTTGATAGAATCTTTTTTGATAGAATCCTTTTCTAAGGAAA